GTCTTTGTAGCTTAAACAAAGCATGACACTGAAGACGTCAAGATGGCTGCTACACACACACCCAAAGACAAAAGATTTAGTCCTGAACTTACTGTTAGTTGTTGCTAGGCATATACATGCGAGTATCCGCGCTCCAGTGCAAAAGCCCTCAGAACCTCACACCCAGGTCAGCAGGAGCGGGTATCAGGCTCACCTCAATCGTAGCCCAAAACGCCTTGCATTTGCCACACCCCCACGGGTATTCAGCAGTAGTTAGTATTAAGCAATGAGTGCAAACTTGACTTAGCCATAGCAACTTAGGGGTGGTAAATCTTGTGCCAGCCACCGCGGTCAGACAAGAAACCCGAATTAACTTTTTTATAACGGCGTAAAGGGTGGTACCATGCTATCAAAGTAACTAAGATTAAAATGCAACTGAGCTGTCACAAGCCCAAGATGCCCATAAGACCACTACTCTTAAAGAAGATCTTAGACTAACGATGAATTGAAACCCACGAAAGCCAGGGCCCAAACTGGGATTAGATACCCCACTATGCCTAGCCATAAATAACGATGCTTATCTTACCTGAGCATCCGCCCGAGAACTACGAGCACTAACGCTTAAAACTCTAAGGACTTGGCGGTGCCCCAAACCCACCTAGAGGAGCCTGTTCTATAATCGACGATCCACGATATACCTAACCATTTCTTGCCAAATCAGCCTATATACCGCCGTCGCCAGCTCACCCACTCTGAAGGCCCAACAGTGAGCGCAATAGCCCTACCACGCTAATAAGACAGGTCAAGGTATAGCCTATGGAATGGTAGTAATGGGCTACATTTTCTAACATAGAGAATCACGGCAAAGGGGCATGAAACTGCCCCTGGAAGGCGGATTTAGCAGTAAAGTGGGATAATCAAGCCCTCTTTAAGCCGGCTCTGGGACACGTACATACCGCCCGTCACCCTCCTCAAAGGCGACCCCCCCCCCATAACTAATAAGCCATCTAGCCAAAGATGAGGTAAGTCGTAACAAGGTAAGTGTACCGGAAGGTGCACTTAGATTACCGAGACGTAGCTTTAATAGAAAGCATTCAGCTTACACCTGAAAGATACCTGCTCACACCAGGTCGTCCCGAAGCCAAATTCTAGCCCACTTACATTGACCTGGAATAACAAAGCCATTCCTCATCACCTAACCAAAACATTTTCTAGTCCCAGTATAGGCGATAGAAAAGACATCCATGGAGCGATAGAGATTACGTACCGTAAGGGAAAGATGAAATAGTAATGAACAAAAATAAGCTAAAAACAGCAAAGATCAACCCTTGTACCTTTTGCATCATGGTCTAGCAAGAAAAACCAAGCAAAATGAATTGAAGCTTGCCTTCCCGAAACCCAAGCGAGCTACCTACGAGCAGCTATTGTGAGCGAACCCGTCTCTGTTGCAAAAGAGTGGGATGACTTGTTGGTAGAGGTGAAAAGCCAACCGAGCTGGGTGATAGCTGGTTGCCTGTGAAACGAATTTTAGTTCACTCTTAATTCATCTCCAAGGAAACCCAGAACCCTAATGAAGCGAATTAAGGGCTATTTAAAGGAGGTACAGCTCCTTTAAAAAAGAGTACACTCTCTACGAGCGGATAAGTAAACCTACATAGGAATCTATAGTGGGCCCTCAAGCAGCCATCAAAAAAGAGTGCGTTAAAGCTCCCTGCACTAAAAATATAAGAACTTCACGACTCCCTCATCACTAACAGGCCAACCTATATGAATAGGAGAATTAATGCTAGAATGAGTAACTAGGGTACCTCCCTCTACAACGCAAGCTTACATCCCTACATTATTAACAAATCCCCATTAATACTTCTAATCCAACAAGCCAAGTATTAAAAAGTTTGTTAACCCGACAGAGGAGCGTCCATCAAGAAAGATTAAAACCTGTAAAAGGAACTAGGCAAACACGTCAAGGCCCGACTGTTTACCAAAAACATAGCCTTCAGCAAACCACCAAACAAGTATTGAAGGTGATGCCTGCCCGGTGACCTAGTTCAACGGCCGCGGTACCCTAACCGTGCAAAGGTAGCGCAATCAATTGTCCCATAAATCGAGACCTGTATGAATGGCTAAACGAGGTCTTAACTGTCTCTTACAGGCAATCAGTGAAATTGATCTTCCTGTGCAAAAGCAGGAATAAACCCATAAGACGAGAAGACCCTGTGGAACTTCAAAATCGCGGCCACGCTAAGTAACACCCAAACCCACATCGGGCTCACCTACCCACTAAGCCTCTGGCACGCATTTTTCGGTTGGGGCGACCTTGGAGAAAAACAAATCCTCCAAAAATCAGACCACAACTCTTGACTAAGAGCGACCCCTCAACGTGCTAATAGCATCCAGACCCAATATAATTGAGCAATGGACCAAGCTACCCCAGGGATAACAGCGCAATCTCCTTTGAGAGTCCGTATCGACAAGGAGGTTTACGACCTCGATGTTGGATCAGGACATCCTAGTGGTGCAGAGGCTACTAAGGGTTCGTTTGTTCAACGATTAATAGTCCTACGTGATCTGAGTTCAGACCGGAGCAATCCAGGTCGGTTTCTATCTATGATGAACTCTTCCCAGTACGAAAGGATAGGAAAAGTGAGGCCAATACCACAGGCAAGCCTTCGCCTTAAGTAATGAATGCAACTAATTACAAAAGGCTATCATACCACATCCATGTCCTAGAAAAGGACCCAGCTAGCGTGGCAGAGCTCGGCAAATGCAAAAGGCTTAAGTCCTTTAACTCAGAGGTTCAAATCCTCTCCCTAGCTTCACTCAACAGACCTTTTCTCCCATGGCCAATTACCCCCTCCTAACCAGCCTCATCATAGCCCTCTCCTATGCTTTACCCATCTTAATCGCCGTAGCCTTTCTAACTCTAGTAGAACGAAAAATTCTCAGCTACATACAAGGCCGAAAAGGCCCAAACATCGTGGGGCCATATGGGCTACTCCAACCCCTAGCAGACGGAGTAAAACTGTTCATCAAAGAACCAATCCGCCCATCTACCTCCTCTCCCATTCTCTTTGTTGCGACCCCCGTCCTGGCCCTTCTTCTGGCAATCTCAATCTGAACCCCCCTCCCTATTCCATTTCCCCTTGCAGACCTCAACCTAGGCCTACTGTTCCTATTGACTATGTCAAGTCTAGCAGTCTACTCCATCCTTTGATCCGGATGGGCCTCCAACTCCAAATATGCCTTAATTGGGGCACTACGGGCAGTAGCTCAAACTATCTCCTACGAGGTCACCCTAGCTATCATTCTTCTCTCTGTCATCCTTCTCAGCGGCAACTACACCCTCAACACCCTAGCAGTTACCCAGGAACCCCTGTATCTTATCTTCGCCTGCTGACCTCTCGCAATGATATGATATGTATCCACGCTCGCCGAAACGAACCGCGCCCCATTCGACCTTACAGAAGGAGAATCAGAGCTGGTCTCAGGTTTTAACGTGGAATATGCAGCTGGCCCATTCGCCCTATTCTTCCTAGCCGAATACGCCAACATTATGCTCATAAACACACTTACTGTCATTCTGTTCTTTAACCCCAGCATGTTTAACCCCCCTCAAGAACTTTTCCCAGCAATTCTAGCCACGAAGGTCCTACTCCTCTCTGCGGGATTTTTATGAATCCGTGCCTCTTACCCCCGATTTCGATACGATCAATTGATACACCTGCTATGAAAAAACTTCCTCCCCCTCACACTAGCACTATGCCTATGACATACCAGCCTGCCAATCTGTTATGCAGGCCTACCCCCCTACCTAAGAATACCTCCTTTAAAGGAAATGTGCCTGAGTGTTTAAGGGCCACTATGATAAAGTGAATACAGAGGTGTACCAATCCTCTCATTTCCTAGATTTAGAAAAGCAGGAATTGAACCTACACAAAAGGGATCAAAACCCTTCATACTCCCTTTATATTATTTCCTAGATCAGTAGGGTCAGCTAAACAAGCTATCGGGCCCATACCCCGAAAATGACGGTTCAACCCCATCCCCTACTAATGAACCCCCAGGCGAAACTAATCTTTACCATCAGCCTACTCCTAGGGACAGCCATCACCATTTCAAGCAACCACTGAGTCATAGCCTGAGCAGGCCTTGAGATCAACACACTGGCCGTCCTGCCCCTGATCTCAAAATCCCACCACCCTCGAGCCATTGAAGCCGCAACCAAATATTTCCTAGTACAATCAGCCGCCTCTGCCCTAGTCCTATTTTCTAGCATAACTAACGCATGGCACACTGGACAGTGGGACATCACCCAGCTAACCCATCCTCTGGCATGCCTGGTACTCACTGCAGCCATTGCAATAAAACTAGGACTAGTCCCATTCCATTTCTGATTCCCAGAAGTACTTCAAGGTACTTCCCTGACAACCGGCCTTCTGCTGTCAACAGTCCTAAAATTTCCTCCAATCACCCTACTCTTCCTAACCTCACCATCCCTCAACCCCACACTACTTACTACCATGGCCCTCCTATCCGTAGCCCTTGGGGGATGAATAGGACTTAATCAGACACAGACCCGCAAAATCCTAGCCTTCTCCTCCATCTCCCATCTAGGCTGAATGGCCATCATCCTAACCTACAACCCAAAACTTACTCTGCTCAGCTTCTACCTCTACACCCTAATAACCGCAGCTGTATTCCTCACTCTCAACACAATAAAAGCCCTTAAACTCTCCACACTAATAACCGCATGAACTAAAACCCCCTCACTTAGCGCCATTCTCCTCCTCACACTACTTTCTCTAGCTGGCCTCCCTCCCCTAACAGGCTTCCTGCCCAAATGAGCCATCATCCAAGAACTAACCAAACAAGGCCTGATTCCAACGGCAATAGTTATCTCCCTCCTCTCGCTACTAAGCCTATTCTTCTATCTCCGCCTCGCATACTGCGCAGCAATTACGCTACCCCCACATACCACAAACCACATAAAACAATGGTACGTTAGCAAACCAATCAGCGTCCTAATTGCCATTCTAACCACCCTCTCACTCACCCTCCTACCTCTCTCCCCCATACTACTCACCATCGTCTAAGAAACTTAGGTTCACCCAAACCGAAGGCCTTCAAAGCCTTAAACAAGAGTTAGACTCTCTTAGTTTCTGCTAAAATCCGCAGGACACTAACCTGCATTTCCTGAATGCAACTCAGACGCTTTAATTAAGCTAGGACCTTAGTCAAGAACTAGACAGATGGGCTTCGATCCCATAACACTATAGTTAACAGCTATATGCCCTAACCAACTGGCCTCTGCCTAAGACTCCGGTACATGACTAATGCACATCGATGAGCTTGCAACTCAACATGAATTTCACTACAGAGCCGATAAGAAGAGGAATTGAACCTCTGTAAAAAGGACTACAGCCTAACGCTTTTACACTCAGCCATCTTACCCGTGACCTTCATCACCCGATGATTATTCTCAACCAACCACAAAGACATCGGTACCCTATACCTCATCTTCGGCGCATGAGCCGGAATAGTTGGTACCGCCTTAAGCCTCTTAATCCGAGCGGAACTAGGTCAACCTGGCGCCCTTCTAGGGGACGACCAGATCTACAACGTAATTGTCACCGCCCATGCCTTCGTTATAATCTTCTTCATGGTCATGCCAATCATAATCGGAGGATTCGGCAACTGACTAGTACCACTCATAATTGGAGCCCCAGATATAGCATTCCCTCGAATAAACAACATAAGCTTCTGACTCCTCCCTCCCTCCTTCCTACTCCTTCTAGCCTCCTCCACCGTAGAAGCAGGAGCTGGCACAGGATGAACTGTTTACCCTCCTCTAGCAGGCAACCTAGCACACGCTGGAGCCTCAGTCGACCTAGCCATTTTCTCACTCCACCTAGCAGGTATCTCTTCTATCTTAGGAGCAATCAACTTTATCACAACAGCTATCAACATAAAACCACCCGCCCTCTCACAATACCAAACACCCCTATTCGTATGATCCGTACTAATCACTGCAGTACTACTACTCCTATCCCTCCCAGTTCTCGCTGCAGGTATTACTATGCTACTAACAGACCGTAACCTAAACACCACATTCTTCGACCCCGCAGGAGGAGGAGACCCTGTGCTGTACCAGCACCTATTCTGATTCTTCGGTCACCCAGAAGTTTACATCCTCATTCTACCAGGATTCGGCATTATCTCCCACGTAGTAACCTACTACTCGGGTAAAAAAGAACCATTCGGCTACATAGGAATAGTATGAGCTATACTATCTATCGGGTTCCTCGGGTTCATCGTATGGGCCCACCACATGTTCACAGTAGGAATGGACGTGGACACCCGAGCATACTTCACATCCGCTACTATGATCATCGCTATCCCTACCGGTATTAAAGTATTTAGCTGACTGGCCACACTACACGGAGGCACTATCAAGTGAGACCCTCCAATACTATGAGCCTTAGGCTTCATCTTCCTGTTCACCATCGGAGGACTGACAGGAATCGTACTCGCAAATTCCTCCCTAGACATTGCCCTTCACGACACCTACTACGTAGTCGCCCACTTCCACTATGTACTATCTATGGGAGCAGTATTCGCAATCCTAGCAGGATTCACACACTGATTCCCCCTATTCACAGGATACACCCTACACTCCACATGAGCCAAAATCCACTTCGGTGTAATGTTTGTGGGAGTCAACCTCACCTTCTTCCCCCAACACTTCCTAGGCCTAGCCGGCATGCCACGACGATACTCTGACTACCCAGATGCCTATACAATGTGAAATACCATGTCCTCCGTAGGTTCACTCATTTCCATGACAGCCGTAATCATGTTAGTCTTCATCATCTGAGAAGCCTTCGCATCCAAACGTAAAGCCCTCCAGCCTGAACTAACCAGCACTAACGTCGAATGAATCCATGGCTGCCCTCCTCCATACCATACCTTCGAAGAACCAGCCTTTGTTCAAGTCCAAGAAAGGAAGGAATCGAACCCTCATATGTTGGTTTCAAGCCAACCGCATACAAACCACTTATGCTTCTTTCTTATCTAGAAGTGTTAGTAAAACAATTACATAGCCTTGTCAAGGCTAAATTACAGGTGAAAACCCAGTACACTTCAACAACACCCCAACCATGGCTAACCACTCACAATTCGGCTTTCAAGATGCTTCATCCCCTATCATGGAAGAACTCGTAGAATTCCACGACCACGCCCTCATAGTCGCACTAGCCATTTGTACCCTAGTGCTCTACCTACTAACCTTCATGCTCTCAGGAAAGCTTACATCCAACACCGTAGACGCACAAGAAATTGAACTCGTATGGACAATCCTACCTGCCATCGTACTAATTATGCTAGCCCTACCTTCTCTTCAAATTCTCTACATAATAGACGAAATCAATGAACCTGACCTAACCCTAAAAGCCATTGGCCATCAATGATACTGATCTTACGAGTACACCGACTTCAAAGACCTCACATTCGATTCCTACATAACACCCACAGCAGACCTACCGCTAGGCCACTTCCGCCTCCTAGAGGTTGACCATCGCGCAGTTGTTCCTATAGAATCCCCAGTGCGAGTCATTGTTACCGCCGACGACGTCTTACACTCCTGAGCCGTTCCAAGCCTAGGAGTTAAAACCGACGCCATCCCAGGACGCCTCAACCAAACCTCATTCATCGCCACACGACCTGGAGTATTCTACGGACAGTGCTCAGAAATCTGCGGAGCTAACCACAGCTTTATGCCAATTGTAGTAGAATCCGCCCCACTCGCCTACTTCGAAAACTGATCCTCTCTACTATCCTCCTAATCATTAAGAAGCTATGAACCAGCGCTAGCCTTTTAAGCTAGAGAAAGAGGAAGCACAACCCCTCCTTAATGACATGCCCCAACTAAACCCAGGCCCATGATTTTTTATCATACTAATCTCATGATTGACCTACTCCACAATCATCCAACCAAAACTCCTATCATTTACCTCCACAAACCCACCATCTAGCAAAGCGCCCGTAGCCCCAAACACTACCCCCTGAACCTGACCATGAACCTAAGTTTTTTCGACCAATTCTCAAGCCCCTCCCTCCTAGGCATCCCTCTAGTCCTAATCGCAGTGACATTCCCAGCCCTCTTACTACCCTCCCTAGACAACCGATGAGTAACCAACCGACTATCAACTCTGCAACTTTGATTCATTAACCTAGTCACAAAACAGTTAATGATACCTCTGGACAAAAAAGCCCACAAATGAGCACTAATCCTAACCTCACTAATAATCTTCCTACTACTAATTAACCTTCTAGGCCTCCTGCCCTACACATTTACCCCAACAACTCAACTCTCCATAAACCTAGCCCTAGCTTTCCCCCTCTGACTCGCTACCCTCCTAACTGGCCTACGAAATCAGCCCTCAGCAACCTTAGGTCACCTCCTACCAGAAGGTACTCCTACCCCACTAATCCCAGCCCTCATCCTCATCGAGACAACCAGCCTCCTTATCCGCCCTCTAGCTTTAGGAGTTCGCCTAACAGCCAACCTCACAGCGGGTCACCTCCTAATCCAACTAATCTCTACAGCCACAACCACCCTATTCTCCACTATACCTGTAGTATCCCTCCTAACATTACTAGTTCTATTCCTCCTAACAATCCTAGAAGTAGCAGTAGCCATAATCCAAGCCTACGTCTTCGTACTGCTCCTAAGCCTGTACCTGCAGGAAAACATTTAAACCTAATGACCCACCAAGCACACTCCTACCATATAGTAGACCCAAGCCCATGACCTATCTTTGGAGCAGCCTCCGCCCTCCTCACCACTTCGGGCCTAACAATGTGATTCCACTACAATTCCCCACAACTCCTAATCCTAGGACTCACATCCACCGCTCTAGTCATGATCCAGTGATGACGAGATATCATCCGAGAAAGCACATTCCAGGGACATCATACACCCACAGTACAAAAAGGCCTTCGATACGGAATAATCCTATTTATCACATCCGAAGCATTCTTCTTTCTAGGCTTCTTCTGAGCCTTCTTCCACTCAAGCCTGGTCCCCACTCCAGAACTAGGCGGACAGTGACCCCCAGCTGGAATCCAACCCCTCAACCCAATAGAAGTCCCCCTACTAAACACCGCCATCCTCCTAGCCTCCGGGGTCACCGTCACATGAGCTCACCACAGCATCACGGAAGCCAACCGTAAACAAGCAATTCAAGCCCTCACCCTCACAGTGTTACTGGGATTCTACTTCACTGCCCTACAAGCCATAGAATACTACGAAGCCCCCTTCTCCATCGCTGACGGAGTCTACGGCTCTACCTTCTTTGTCGCTACCGGATTCCACGGCCTACACGTCATCATCGGCACAACATTCCTACTAGTGTGCCTCGTACGCCTAATCAAATACCACTTCACCTCCAACCACCACTTTGGCTTCGAAGCAGCAGCTTGATACTGACATTTTGTAGACGTCGTATGACTATTCCTCTACATCACTATTTACTGATGAGGATCCTACTCTTCTAGTATACTCATTATAATGGACTTCCAATCCATAGAATCTGGACCAAACCCAGAGAAGAGTAATAAATATAATCACATTCATAATCGCACTATCATTGACCCTGAGCATCATCCTAACCGCACTAAACTTCTGACTAGCCCAAACAAACCCAGACTCAGAAAAACTATCACCGTACGAATGCGGCTTTGACCCCCTGGGATCTGCCCGACTCCCATTCTCAATCCGATTCTTCCTAGTAGCAATCCTATTTCTACTATTCGATCTTGAAATCGCCCTTCTCCTACCACTCCCCTGAGCCATCCAACTACAATCCCCAACCACCACACTAACTTGAGCCTCTATCCTCATTCTCCTTCTCACCCTAGGACTAATATATGAATGAGCCCAAGGAGGCCTAGAATGGGCAGAATAACAGAAAGTTAGTCTAAACAAGACAGTTGATTTCGACTCAACAGATTATAGCCATCACCCTATAACTTTCTTCATGTCCTCCCTCCACCTGAGCTTTTACTCAGCTTTCGTCCTAAGCAGCTTAGGCCTAGCCTTCCACCGAACACACCTAATCTCCGCCCTCCTATGTTTAGAAAGCATAATACTATCAATATATGTAGCCCTAACAATATGGCCAATTCAAACCCAAACATCGTCCTCGACCATTCTACCCATCCTCATACTAGCATTTTCCGCTTGTGAGGCAGGAGCAGGATTGGCCCTCTTGGTAGCCTCCACCCGAACACACGGCTCCGACCACCTACACAACTTCAATCTCCTACAATGCTAAAAATCATTATCCCTACCATCATACTCCTCCCCCTAGCCATCCTCTCCCCTGCTAAACACCTCTGAACCAATATCACCGCACACAGCCTTCTAATTGCCACCGTAAGCCTCCAATGATTCACCCCAACATACTACCCAAACAAAGGCTTAACCTACTGAACTTCAATCGACCAAATCTCCTCACCCCTCTTAATCTTGTCCTGCTGACTCCTTCCTCTAATAATTATAGCAAGCCAAAACCACCTAGAACAGGAACCCATCATTCGCAAACGAATCTTCGCCACAACAATTGTCCTAGTTCAGCCATTCATTATCCTAGCCTTCTCAGCCTCAGAACTCATACTATTCTACATTGCATTCGAAGCCACCCTAATCCCCACCCTAATCCTAATCACACGCTGAGGTAACCAACCAGAACGCCTAAACGCAGGCATCTACCTCCTATTCTACACACTAGCCAGCTCACTTCCCCTACTAATTGCCATCCTCCACCTCCACAACCAAATTGGCACTCTCTACTTCCCAATACTAAAACTCTCCCACCCCACACTAACCAACTCCTGAACCGACCTAGCATGTGGCCTAGCCCTACTTCTAGCATTCATGGTAAAAGCCCCCCTCTACGGCCTCCACCTCTGACTCCCCAAAGCCCACGTTGAAGCCCCAATTGCCGGATCCATGCTACTCGCCGCCCTACTCCTCAAACTAGGAGGATACGGCATCATACGAATCACCATCCTAGTCAATCCACCATTAAACAACCTTCACTACCCTTTCATCACCCTAGCTCTATGGGGAGCACTAATAACCAGCGCCATATGCCTACGACAAATCGATCTAAAATCCCTAATTGCCTACTCTTCTGTAAGCCACATAGGCCTAGTCATCGCCGCAACCATAATCCAAACCCAATGAGCATTCACAGGCGCAATAATCCTAATAATCTCCCACGGATTAACCTCCTCCATACTCTTCTGCCTAGCCAACACAAACTATGAGCGGACACATAGCCGAATTCTCCTACTAACACGAGGTCTCCAACCTCTCCTGCCTCTCATAGCCATTTGATGACTCCTAGCTAACCTAACAAATATGGCCCTTCCCCCAACCATCAACCTCATAGCCGAACTAACCATCATAATCGCCCTTTTCAACTGATCATCACTTACCATCATCCTTACAGGAGCTGCCTCCATCCTAACCGCTTCATACACCCTATACATACTAATAATAACACAACGAGGCACACTACCATCCCACATCACCTCGATGCAAAACTCCTCTACACGAGAACACCTACTCATAGCCCTACACATAATTCCCATAATTCTCCTCATCCTCAAACCAGAACTAATCTCCGGAGCCCCCATATGCAAGTATAGTTTAAACCAAACGTTAGATTGTGATCCTAAAAATAGAAGTTAAACCCTTCTTACTTGCCGAGGGGAGGTTTTAAACAACAAGAACTGCTAATTCCTGTATCTGAGCCTAAAATCTCAGCCCCCTCAACTTTCAAAGGATAATAGCAATCCAATGGTCTTAGGAACCATCTATCTTGGTGCAAGTCCAAGTGAAAGTAATGGACCTACCACTAGTCCTAAACACACTAATACTACTAACCCTAGCCACCCTATCCACCCCAATCATCCTCCCTCTCCTCTCAGACAACCTAAAAAACACCCCCTCCACCATCACAAACACCGTTAAAACCTCCTTCCTAATCAGCCTAATCCCAATAACCATTTACATCCACTCAAACATAGAAAGTCTCACCTCCATATGAGAATGAAACTTCATTACAAACTTTAAAATCCCAATTAGCCTCAAAATAGACTTCTACTCCCTAACATTCTTCCCAATCGCCCTATTCGTATCCTGATCTATCCTACAATTCGCCTCATGATACATAGCATCAGATCCACACATTACAAAATTCTTCTCCTACCTACTTTTCTTCCTAATCGCTATACTTATTCTAATTGTCGCCAACAACCTATTTATCCTATTCATCGGCTGAGAGGGAGTAGGAATTATGTCATTCCTACTAATCAGCTGATGACACGGCCGGGCGGACGCCAACACAGCCGCACTACAAGCCGTACTCTACAACCGAGTTGGAGATGTTGGCCTCATTCTCTGCATAGCATGACTGGCTTCCTCCCTAAACACTTGAGAAATCCAACAAATCGCCTCCCCCGCTCAAGCCCCAACGCTGCCCCTACTAGGCCTCATCCTAGCTGCAACAGCCAAGTCCGCCCAATTTGGCCTCCACCCCTGACTCCCAGCCGCCATGGAGGGCCCCACTCCCGTCTCCGCCCTACTACACTCCAGCACTATAGTAGTAGCCGGAATCTTCCTACTCATCCGAACCCACCCCATATTCAGTAGTAACCCAACAGCCTTAACCCTATGCCTCTGCCTAGGTGCCCTATCCACATTATTCGCCGCCACATGCGCTCTAACCCAAAATGACATCAAAAAAATCATTGCCTTCTCCACATCCAGCCAGTTAGGCCTAATAATAGTTACAATCGGACTAAACCTACCACAACTGGCTTTCCTACACATCTCCACCCACGCATTCTTTAAAGCCATACTATTCCTGTGCTCCGGATCCATCATCCACAGCCTCAACGGAGAACAAGATATCCGAAAAATAGGAGGTCTCCAAAAAATACTACCAACAACAACCTCATGCCTAACCATCGGAAACCTAGCCCTAATAGGAACACCGTTCCTGGCAGGATTTTACTCAAAAGATGCTATCATCGAAAACCTCAACACATCATACCTCAACACTTGAGCCCTACTCCTAACACTCCTAGCCACATCTTTCACCGCAGTCTACACCCTCCGCCTAACCCTACTAGTACAAACAGGATTCACTCGCATCCCCCCACTGTCCCCAGTGAACGAAAACAACCCAGCAGTACTCTCCCCAATCACTCGACTTGCACTAGGCAGCATCACAGCAGGATTCCTAATTACTTCCTTTATCCTCCCTACAAAAACACCCCCAACAACCATACCCCTATCCATCAAAATTACCGCCATCATTGTCACAGCACTAGGAATCGCCCTAGCCCTAGAACTGTCAAAAATGACTCAAGCCCTGATCCTCCCAAAACAAAACTCCTTCTCAAATTTCTCCACAACCCTAGGCTACTTTAACCCTCTAACCCACCGCTTCACCATTACAAACCTACTAAATGGAGGACAAAACATCGCCTCCCACCTAATTGACCTGTCCTGATACAAAATACTAGGACCAGAAGGACTAGCCTCCCTACAACTAATAGTCTCCAAAACCATAACCACCCTGCACACAGGCCAAATCAAGGCCTACCTAGGAGCTTTCGCCCTATCAATCCTCATCATACTCGTATCTACATACAGACCCAATCTAATGGCCCTCAATCTTCGTAAAAACCATCCTCTCCTAAAAACCATCAACGACGCACTAATCGACCTGCCAACTCCATCAAACATCTCAACTTGATGAAATTTCGGGTCACTGCTAGGCATTTGTCTAATAACTCAGATTGTCACAGGCCTACTACTAGCCATGCATTACACAGCAGACACTACCCTGGCCTTTTCCTCCGTCGCCCACACATGTCGAAACGTTCAATTCGGATGACTCATCCGCAATCTCCACGCAAACGGAGCCTCATTCTTCTTCATTTGCATCTACTTCCACATTGGACGAGGCTTCTACTACGGCTCCTACCTAAATAAAGAAACCTGGAACATCGGAGTCGTCCTCCTCCTAACCCTCATAGCAACCGCCTTCGTAGGTTACGTCCTCCCCTGAGGCCAAATATCATTCTGGGGGGCTACAGTAATCACCAACCTATTTTCAGCAATTCCTTACATCGGCCAAACCTTAGTAGAATGAGCCTGAGGCGGATTCTCCGTAGACAACCCTACACTAACCCGATTCTTCGCCCTTCACTTCCTCCTGCCATTCGTAATCGTTGGCCTAACACTAGTCCACTTAACATTCCTCCACGAAACCGGATCCAACAATCCACTAGGAATCCCATCAGACTGCGACAAAATCCCATTCCATCCTTACTACTCCACAAAAGACGCCCTAGGCTTCGTACTAATATTCCTACCCCTAGCCGCCCTCGCCCTATTCTCACCCAACCTCCTAGGAGACCCAGAAAACTTCACACCAGCCAACCCTCTAGCCACACCTCCCCATATTAAACCAGAATGATACTTCCTATTCGCCTACGCCATCCTACGATCTATCCCCAACAAACTGGGAGGAGTCCTAGCCCTAGCTGCTTCAGTCCTAGTCTTATTCCTCATGCCCCTGCTTCACAAGTCTAAACAACGCTCAATAACCTTCCGTCCCCTATCCCAAATCCTATTCTGAACTCTAGTCGCTAACCTCCTAATCCTGACATGAGTCGGCAGCCAACCAGTTGAACACCCATTCATCATTATCGGCCAACTAGCCTCCCTCTCATACTTCACCATTATTCTTATCCTATTCCCCCTAGTAAGCATCCTAGAAAACAAACTACTAAAACTTTAAATCAACTCTAATAGTTTATGAAAACATTGGTCTTGTAAGCCAAAGATTGAAGATTACACCCCTTCTTAGAGTTCTCCCAACCATCAGAAAGAAAGGAATCAAACCTTTATCACCAGCTCCCAAAGCTGAAGTTTTAGACTAAACTACTTTCTGACCCCCCCCCTAAACCGCCCGAATCGCCCCCCGAGACAACCCCCGCACAAGCTCTAAAACCACAAATAAAGTCAACAATAGCCCTCAACCCGCAATTAAAAACAACCCCGCCCCCCGAGAATAAAACTCAGCCACCCCACTAAAATCCAACCGAATCGAAGACATACCCGCATTGTTAACCGTCCCTCCCTCCAACACACATCCTAATAACCCCCCTACAACAACTCCCACCCCAACAACCAAACCTAACCCTACACCATAACCCACAACCCGTCAATCCCCCCAAGACTCCGGATAAGGATCCGCCGCCAATGAAACCGAATAAACAAACACCACTAACATCCCCCCTAAATAAACCATCACCAACACCAATGACACAAAAGAGACCCCCAAGCTGACCAACCACCCACACCCAGCAATAGAAGCTACTACCAATCCTACTACCCCATAATAAGGAGAAGGATTGGAGGCTACTGCTAACCCCCCCAAAACAAAGCATACCCCTAAAAATAATACGAAACTTATCATAATTCCTACTTGGCTTTTCTCCAAGACCAATGGCATGAAAAGCCACCGTTATGGGATTTTAACTACAGGAACTGCCCCCCCTTCCCCCCCATAACTTTTTTATAGGGTATGTATTACTTTGCATACTATTATTGTCCACATCAGACACTATATGCATGTAGTATATTCCACATAATATGTCATGCACGATCCACCCAGACTCAAAGATTAGTTCCCATGACAGTCCTTTCAGACGAACTGTTTCTAGCATACATTTCTACCCGGACTCATCACACCCAGGTGATTCTACCCAGCGGTCACAACAACAGGCGTTACCCAAGATCGTTAGATGCTTTATCGTACATCCCCCCCCCACAACATACAGGACCCCTAACTATGATTGAACTGAGCCCATATACTCACATTAACCTTGCCCCCAGGAACCCCCAAGCCAGAGTGCCTGGTTATTTCCTGATCGCACACCTCACGAGAAATCAGCAACCCGGTGTTAGTAATGTCCCTAGACCTTGGCTTCAAGGGCATACATTCCCCCTACACCCTGTCCCAACTTGCTCTTTTGCGCCACTGGTTCCTTTTTCAGGGCCATAACTTGGTCCATTCCCCCGAACTTGCTCTTCACAGATACAAGTGGTTGGCCTGCATAACTCCTCCCTCTACCTCTTAATCGCGTCACTGGCCGTTTTTCCTCTTTTTTTCTTTCTGGGGTCTCTTCAATAAACCCTTCCAGTGCGGAGCAGGTAATCCCTTCCTCTTGACGTGTCCATCACATGGTCGTCGAACGGTTTGTTGCCCTCATGTGCCCCCTAAGTGTCATGGTCTGCGGATAAGTACGTCTCATACTTGACACTGATGCACTTTTTATAGCATTCACGAAGCGGCGCTATTACCCTCTCAGGTAACTAAATAATGACATGCTTGCCGGACATGATTTTTACGTTTCCACTTACTAGGAATTGTTACCTAAAACCCCCATTCGTTCGCTCAAAAAATTTTTTTTCCATCATCACAAACGAAACTCCCTAAATTTTTGACTATAAGTCCCTACATTTTCATCGATCGTTCATCATTCATTTGTTTTGCATTTCTTTTCCCCTGACTTCCTCCCAAACTCACCATCAATTTTCATTCACAATTTTATCATTGTTTAGCAAATATTTTGTATGATCTTTTACTACTAACGCACTTAGCCAAAAATTTTCGTTTCGTTTCTATCACTTTACTTTTCACTTCTAGGATAATATACCTAAATAAAAATCAAAACAAAAATACAAACCACATCGCCACCGCACAGCAATCACCACCAT